TTCTTCTGGAACAATCACAAAAACTTTTTTGATTATGGATCTACTACCAGAAATTCCATGCGTAATCTCAGCATTCAATGTGTATTCCTGAATAATCTCATTTTTCAATTATTCAACCATTTCATTTTACCAAGTTCAACGTTAGCCAGATTAGTCAACATTTATATGTTTCGATGCAACAACAAGATGTTATTTGTAACAAGTAGTTTTGTTGGTTGGTTAATTGGTCACATTTTATTCATGAAATGGGTTGGATTGGTATTATTCTGGATACGGCAAAATCATTTGATTCGATCTAATAAGTACCTTGTGTCAGAATTGAGAAATTCTATGGCTAGAATCTTTAGTATTCTCTTATTTATCACCTGTGTCTACTATTTAGGCAGAATGCCATCGCCTATTGGTACTAAGAAACTGAAAGAAACCTCAGAAACGGAAGAAAGCGATGTAGAAACAACTTACGAAACGAAGAAGACGAAACAGGAACAAGAGGGATCCACTAAAGAAGACAAAGATAGCCCGGTTTACGAAGATTCTTATCTTGATATCCATCAAGATAATTGGGAATTGGGAAAACTTAAAGAAGAGAAAACTTATTTTTGGTTTGAAAAACCTATTGTAACTTTTCTTTTCGATTATAAACGATGGAACCGCCCATTGAGATATTTAAAAAATGATAGGTTTGAAAATGCTATACGAAATGAAATGGCACAATATTTTTTTTATATATGCCCAAATAAAGGAAAAAATATAATCTCTTTTACATATCCGCCGAGTTTATCAACTTTTTCAGAAATGATAGAGCGAAAAATTTCTTTCTACACGACAGAAAAACTATACCACGAAGACCTATATAATTATTGGATTTATAATAATGAACAAAAAAAATACAACTTAAGGAACGAATTTATAAGTAGAATAAAAATTTTAGAAAAAGAGAAAGGATCTTTTGCTTTAAATATACTAGAAAAAAGAACCAGATTGTGTGATGATGAGCATGAACAAGAATATTTACCCAAAATGTATGATCCCTTTTTGAATGGACCTTATCGCGGAACAATAAAAAATGTAGATTCAGATGAAATCATGACTGATTTAATAACTTCAAAAGCGGATTTCTTAGAAATATTGTGGATAAATAAAATTCATGGTCTATTTCCTAAAAATTCTCAAACATTTGAACATAAAAAGAATAGGTTTTATTCTAATGATAAATTTTTATCGAATCCTATTGAGAATTCCTTAACCTCAATTGAAAAATTTTATTTTGAACGTGCGCAAGGAATAGATTCAGAAAGTCAAGTAAAATCTTTGAAATTTTTATTCGATGTAATTACAACTGATCCAAATGATCTAATAAAAATTAGAAAAAATTCTATTGGAATGGAAGAAATTAGTAAAAAGATCTCTAGATGGTCATACAAATTAACAGATGATTTGGAAGAAGAAGATGAAGAAGAATCGCTGGAAGATCCTGAAATTCGGTCAAGAAAAGGGAAACGCATAATAATTTTTACTGATAACGATCGGAGTACTAATTTGAGTGCTACTAATAATACTACTAGTAATACTAGTGATGAAGAAGATGAGGTGGCTTTGATACGTTACTCACAACAATCGGATTTTCGCCGTGGTATAATCAAAGGATCTATGCGTGCTCAAAGACGTAAAACAATTATCTTGAAAATATTTCAAGCAAATGCGCATTCTCCACTTTTTTTGGATCGAATAGACAAAACATTTTTTTTTTCGTTTTTTGATATATCTAAAATTAGGAATTGGTTAAGGAGAACCTCAGAATCTCAAATTTCTTATTTTGAGCAAGAACATACAAAAGAAAACGAGAAAACAAACAAAGAGAAAGAAGAGGAAAATCAACGAATAGCAATATCAGAGACTTGGGATAGCTTTCTATTTACTCAAGCAATAAGAGGTTTCATATTACTAACCCAATCTTTTCTTAGAAAATATGTTCTATTACCCGTATTGATAATAGCTAAAAATATTAGTCGTATGTTATTGTTTCAATTCCCCGAATGGTACGAGGATTGGAAGGAATGGAATGGAGAAATGCATGTTAAATGTACTTATAATGGTGTTCAATTATCAGAAACGGAATTTCCCAAAAATTGGTTAAAAGATGGTATTCAAATAAAGATTCTATTTCCTTTTTGTCTGAAACCTTGGCAAAGATCTAAGGTACGATTTAATCATGGAGATCAGCAAAGGAAAAAAAAAGAGAAAAAAGATAACTTTTGTTTTTTAACAGTTTGGGGAAGAGAAGCAGAGCTACCTTTTGGATCTCCCCGAAAACGACCTTCTTTTTTTGAACCCATTTTTAAAGAACTCGAAAAAAAAACGATAAAAGCGAAAAAGAAAATTTTACAAGTTATAAGAGTTTTCAAAGAAAGAGGAAATGGGGTTCGGGTTCTTAAAGTTTCAAAAAAAAAAACAAGATGGGTCATCAAAATAATTCTATTTATGGACCTAATAATGAAAGAACTTGAAAAAGTAAAACCCATATTAAAATCGAGTAGGGTTAAAGTATATGAACCGACTAAAAATGGAAGAGATTCTAATAGAAATAATAAGATTCTTCGCGAATCGACGATTGCAATTCAATCCCTAAATTGCGGAAATGCAAATTATTCACTCATCGAAACAAAAATGAAAGATCTTGCTAATAAGACAATCCCAATTAGGAGTCAAATAAAAGGAATCACAAAAGACAAGAAAAAACAGGTTCTAACTTATGATGATAAAAGATCGGAATTACAGAAGGATATTTGGCAAATATTTAAAAGAAAAAATATCCGATTAATACGTAAATCGCATTATTTTATAAAATCCTTCATTGAAAAAATATACATGAATCTATTACTATGTATCATTAAGATTCCAAGTTTTAAATCAACAAACAAAATTTTAACTAAATACATTTATAATGATAAAACAAATCAAGAAGGAATTGAAAAGACAAATCAAAAAATAATGAACTTTATTTCGACTATAAAAAAGTCGTTTTATAATATTTTTTATAATACTAATTTTAGTATTAGCAATAAAAATTCTAATATTTATTGGGACTTATCTTCTTTGTCTCAAGCATATGTATTTTACAAATTCTCGCAAAATCAATTACTTAACAAATATCCTTTGAAATCTGTACTTCAATATCATAACACCTATCCTTTTCTTACAGATATAATAAAGAATTATTGTACAACACAAGGAATATTTGGTTCCAAACCAAAGCATAAGAAAATACATAAGTATAGAATGAATAAATGGAAAATGTGGTTAAGGGGTCATTATCAATATAATTTATCTAAGACTAAGTGGTCTTATTTAGTACCAAAAAAATGGCAAAATAGGGCCAACCAATGTCGTATAATTAAAAAAAAAGACTCAACGAAATCGGATTTATATAAAAAAGAAAAAGACCAATTAATTCATTACATGAAAGAAAATTACTATGCAGTAAATTCATTGATGAGTCAAAAAGACAAATGGAAAAAATATTTCGGATATGATATTTTATCATATAAATATATAAATTTTGAGGATAATAAAAACTCATATATTTCTGAATCAACGTTACAATTACAAGAAGTGGAAAACAAACAAATTTCATCTAATTTCAATACACTAAAACCCGAACCATTTTATGGATTGATAAGGATAATTATTAATAATTATCTAGAAAAAAGATTTCTCAGTGATATGGACAAAAATATGGATAGACTATTTTTAAATTATAAAATTCCCCATTTCTGTATTAGAAATAATATTGATATTGAGACCCGGGCCAATACGCATATCAACACCAAGATTCATAAAACTACTAAAAATCTAAATTATCAAAAATTTAAAAAAAACTCCTTTTTTGATTGGGTGGGAATGAATCAAGAAAAATGCTATCGTAGCATATCAAATCTAGAACCTTGGTTTTTCCCAGAATTTGTACTACTTTTTAATGCATATAAAATAAAACCGTGGATCATACCTACCAAATTACTTATTTTTCATTTTTTTTTCTATGAAAATATTAGTAAAAGTAAAAAGATCAATGTAAAAAAAAAAAATGAACAACAAGATCAAGGAAATCTTGTATTAGATTTACGAAAACAAAATGAAAAAGATGTTGAGACAGATTATACAGGAGTAGACATTAAAAAAGGTAGAAAAAAAAAACAATCTAAGAGCAAGAAAGAAGCAGAACTCAATTTCTTCTTGAAAAAATATTTTCTTTTTCAATTAAGATGGCAAGATCTCTTGAATCAAAAAATAATCAATAATATAAAGGTATATTGTCTTCTACTTAGACTGATAGATCCAAAGGAAATAGCTATATCTTCAATTCAAAGAGGGGAGATACATCTAGATGTAATGTTGATTCAGAAAGATCTAACTCTTACAGAATTGGTAAAAAGAGGCATATTTATTGTCGAACCAATTCGTCTATCTATGAAAAGAGATGGAAAAGATATTATATATCAAACCATAGGTATTTCATTGGTTGATAAGAATAAACGCCAAACTGATGGAAAATACATAATAAAAAAAGAATATGTTAATAAAAAAAAAATTCATGAATCTGTTGCACAACACAGCAATATACTTGTGACTAAAAACAAAAATTATTATGATTTCCTTGTTCCTGAAAATATTCTATCCCCCAGACGTCGTAGAGAATTGAGAATTTTCATTTGTTTTAATTCTCAGAATTGGAATATTATGGGTAGAAATCCAATATTTTGTAATCAAAACAACATAAACAACTGTGGACAATTTTTGAACAAGGAAAAACATCTTAATACATATACAAAGAAATTCATGAAATTTAAATTTTTTCTTTGGCCCAATTATCGATTAGAAGATTTAGCTTGTATGAATCGTTATTGGTTTGATACCAATAATGGCAGTAATTTCAGTATATCAAGAATACATATGTATCCACGATTCAGAATTCTTTAAATTCTTTAATTATATTAATAGTATATAATAAATATAAATATAACATAGTATATTTCCTCTATATCTTATATCTATTTTTCTTTATCGAAAAAACATTTTATTTCCTGAATAGGAAAATCTTGAAAAAAAAAATGGATCGTTCCTTTCTATCCAAATCAAATTTTCAATTTGATTTGGATAGAAAAAATTCTATATGAAGAAATGAGAAATTTTTTTGTACTAGATTCAAATAACTGCAAATAACACGTATAATAAAAATTTTTATTTTTCCTGATCGGTAAAATTCGCGTAAAAGAAAAAAATAGAAAATTTTGTTTTTATGGTAAAAAATTCATTCATCTCAGCTATTCGACAAGAAAAAGAAAAAAACTGTGGATCTGTTGAATTTCAAGTATTTAGTTTCACTGATAAGATACAGAGACTTACTTCACATTTAAAATCACATAAAAAAGATTTTTTATCACAAAGAGGTTTACGAAAAATTCTGGGAAAACGTCAACGGCTGTTGGATTATTTGTCAAAGAAAAATCGAGTACGTTATAAGAAATTGATTAACCAGTTGGGTATTCGGGAGTCAAAAACTCGTTAATTTTAAGTTTAAGATTGGTTTGAATTTTTTCTTTAGTTATTAGATTTTGCATTTTGATCAACTTCATTTTGTTAAATTCATGGAATACTGAATTGAATTAAGGAAGAAAAGTTATGACTGTACCAGCTACAAGAAAGGATCTCATGATAGTGAATATGGGTCCTCACCACCCATCAATGCATGGTGTTCTTCGACTAATTGTTACTCTCGATGGTGAAGATGTTATTGATTGTGAACCTATATTGGGTTATTTACATCGAGGGATGGAAAAAATAGCGGAAAATCGAACAATTATACAATATTTGCCTTATGTAACACGGTGGGATTATTTAGCCACTATGTTCACAGAAGCAATAACAGTAAATGCACCAGAACGATTAGAAAGCGTTCAAGTACCTAAAAGAGCTAGTTATATTAGAATAATTATGCTAGAACTGAGTCGTATAGCTTCTCATTTATTATGGCTTGGACCTTTTATGGCAGATATCGGTGCACAGACTCCCTTTTTCTATATTTTCAGAGAAAGGGAATTGTTATATGATCTATTCGAAGCCGCTACAGGTATGCGAATGATGCATAATTATTTCCGTATTGGGGGAGTTGCTACCGATTTACCTTATGGCTGGATAGAGAAATGTTTGGATTTTTGCGATTATTCTTTAACAGGAATTGTTGAATATCAAAAACTTATTACGCGGAATCCTATTTTTTTGGAACGCGTTGAAGGAGTGGGCATTATTGGTGGAGAGGAGGCAATAAATTGGGGTTTATCAGGACCAATGTTACGGGCTTCTGGAATCCAATGGGATCTTCGTAAAGTTGATAGTTATGAGTGTTACAATAAATTTGATTGGGAAGTCCAATGGCAAAAAGAAGGAGATTCACTAGCTCGTTATTTAGTACGAATCGGTGAAATGAAGGAATCTATAAAAATTATTCAACAGGCTCTAGAAGGAATTCCTGGAGGACCTTATGAGAATTTAGAAGTCCGACGTTTTGATAAAGCAAAAAATTCCGAATGGAATAATTTTGAATATAGATTTATTACTAAAAAACTTTCACCCAATTTTGAATTGTCGAAGCAAGAACTTTATGTGAGAGTAGAAGCCCCAAAAGGAGAATTAGGAATTTATTTGATAGGAGATAGTAGTGTTTTCCCTTGGAGATGGAAAATTCGTCCACCCGGTTTTATCAATTTGCAAATTCTCCCTCAACTAGTTAAAAGAATGAAATTGGCAGATATCATGACGATATTAGGTAGTATAGATATCATTATGGGAGAAGTTGATCGTTGAAATGATAATTGATATGACAGAAGTGGAAATACAAGCTATCAATTCTTTTTCTAGATCGGAATCTTTAAAAGAAGTCTATGGACTTATATGGATCTTTGTTCTTATTTTCACCCTTATATTGGGAATAACAATAGGGGTACTAGTAATTGTGTGGTTAGAAAGAGAAATATCTGCAGCAATACAACAACGCATTGGACCTGAATATGCCGGTCCATTGGGAATTCTTCAAGCTATAGCAGATGGAACCAAATTATTTTTTAAAGAGGATCTCCTCCCATCTAGAGGAGATATTCGTTTGTTCAGCGCGGGACCGTCTATAGCGGTCATATCTGTTCTACTAAGTTATTTAGTAATTCCTTTTGGATATCACCTTGTTTTGGCCGATCTTAGTATAGGCGTTTTTTTATGGATCTCCATTTCAAGTATTGCCCCTATTGGCCTTCTTATGTCAGGATATGGGTCGAATAATAAATATTCTTTTTCAGGTGGTCTACGGGCTGCTGCTCAATCTATCAGTTATGAAATACCATTAACTCTATGTGTGTTATCAATATCTCTACGTGTGATTCGGCAGAAGATTATTATTTTCCCTCTTTTCTAGAACTAGAAATAGAATAAAGAAATTGAATATATTATATTCAATGGATATTTTCTTTTTTTTATTTATCATTAGGGTTGATGAATTAAGCTAGATAGTTAGATGAGTAAAAGCAAACTGCTTATAAATTTGCAGTAAGAGGATTAAATCTCATTCCCTATGTACGAGAATATAAACATAAGCAGTATAAACTGTTTACCCCAAGGTTAAGATTCTTTGACCAATTATCATATCTTGAAGCGGGTACAAAAGATCAACCGTATGGGGTTTCTACTACTGTCTTGTATTTATTACCATACTGGAGATCAATAAAAAATCAGTGGACAGTTAGGAACACCAAGGTACACAAAAGATTAGTAATGGAGATAATTTAAGATAAAAAAAGATTTTTTTGCATAAAACTTTGGATAAAACGAATCATAATGAGGACTTTAAGTTGGTAGAAATGACCAAGTAGTACTTCTCCACGATTCCGATCTCGAGTATGCTCCTATTCACTGATTAAAGAAATGACTATAAAAAACGAAGTAATCCTTTATTTTTTTTTAAGAGTACCTTCTCTCCTCTGAGAAAGAAGAATAGGACAGGAGCAAAAGAAATAGAATGCAAAATATTGAATGGGAAAAATGAAATAAAAAAATACGATACAGGATATTTATTTCTTATTTCTTTTCCCCATTCAATATTCATATCTACTATATACATACATGGAATTCTTAATCATAAATTTGGAATTAATGATCAATTCTTTCTAACTAATTCTTTCTTTAGAGTTATTGATAAAACCTAATTTATTGATATAACGAGTATTTTATTTAAGGATTAAGTTATTACCGAATAAATAGAAATTGTACTTTTAATGGAAAAGATCAATTCGGAAGCGCTTTTTTATTCTAGCAGACGGAATTTCGTTGGTCTAATTTTGGACTTCCCGGTATTAGAATTAGAATCTAAAAATTACAATAATACCGAACAAGTACTTATATTTGTGACCATAGAGGAGCCGTATGAAGCTGAGGTCTCATGTACGGTTTTGAAATAGCGATATGAACAGTAATGTTATTATCGACTATGATTATCTAACAGTTCAAGTACAGTTGATATAGTTGAGTCACAGTCAAAATATGGTTTTTGGGGGTGGAATCTGTGGCGTCAGCCTATAGGGTTTGTTGTTTTTCTAATTTCTTCTCTAGCAGAATGTGAGAGATTACCTTTTGATTTACCAGAAGCAGAGGAGGAATTAGTAGCAGGTTATCAAACAGAATATTCGGGTATTAAATACGCTCTATTTTACCTTGCTTCTTACCTAAATTTATTAGTTTCTTCATTATTTATAACAGTTCTTTACTTAGGCGGGTGGAATTTCTCTATTCCGTATATATCTATTCCTGAATTTTTCGGAATAAATAAAATGACAGGAGTTTTTGGAATAACAATTGGTATATTTATTACATTAGCTAAAGCTTATTTGTTTTTGTTCATTCCTATCACAGCAAGATGGACTTTACCTAGACTGAGAATGGACCAACTTTTAAATTTTGGATGGAAATTTCTTTTACCTATTTCTCTGGGTAATCTATTATTGACAACTTCTTCCCAACTTATTTACCTATAAAGAATAGAATAAGATAACGATATTCTCCATTCATAACCGATCTTAAACAAGAGAAAGAAACATCAAATTATTCACGGAGATCTACAATATGTTCCCTATGGTGACCGGGTTCATAAATTATGGTCAACAAACAATACGGGCTGCAAGGTACATTGGTCAAAGTTTCATAATTACCCTATCCCATACAAATCGTTTACCTGTAACTATTCAATATCCTTATGAAAAATCGATCACATCAGAACGTTTCCGCGGCCGAATTCATTTTGAATTTGATAAATGTATTGCTTGTGAGGTATGTGTTCGTGTATGTCCCATAGATCTACCCGTTGTTGATTGGAGGTTTAAAAGAGAAATTAAAAAGAAACAATTGTTTAATTATAGTATTGATTTTGGAGTCTGTATATTTTGTGGTAATTGTGTCGAGTATTGTCCAACAAACTGTTTATCGATGACTGAAGAATATGAACTTTCAACTTATGATCGTCACGAATTAAATTATAATCAAATTGCATTAGGTCGGTTACCAATGTCAGTAATTGGAGATTACACAATTCAAACAGTTATGAATTCCAGTCAAATCAAAATGGATAAAGATAAACCCCTTGATTCAAGAACGATTACTGATTACTAATATTTTTTTATATAAAGATAAACAGAAACAAGTCTTCTTTTTTTTTATGAGAACCTAATAAACTTATCTTATTAACTATTGATTATTGAGAATCACTCTTTGATTTAAACTGTGAATATGTGTTTTCTTAATTATTTAAAAATATTAAAAAATTACAATCTCTAAAAAAAAAAAAGAAAAGATTGGCCAATAATTTTAATAACTTTATCTATATCCACAGTAATCCATCCATATTAAGATTTAATTGCATTAAAAACTCATCATATATAAGAAAAAAAAAATAAGGGGAATACCCCTCTCTTTCCTGGACTATTTAGTAAGGTCATGAAACATTTTGACTGATTTTTCTCTTATACATAATGGATTTACCTGGACCAATACATGATATACTTGTAGTATTTCTGGGATCATTTCTTATATTAGGAGGTCTAGGAGTAGTATTGTTTACTAATCCAATTTATTCCGCCTTTTCGTTGGGATCGGTTCTTGTTTGTATATCCTTATTCTATATTTCATCAAACTCCTTTTTTGTAGCTGCCGCCCAGCTTCTTATTTATGTGGGAGCCATAAATGTCTTAATCATATTTGCTGTTATGTTCGTGAATGGTTCAGAATATTCTAACGACTCCTATCTTTGGACTATTGGAGATGGAGTCACTTCACTGGTTTGTATAAGTATTCTTTTTTCACTAATTACTACTATCGCAGATACGTCATGGTACGGAATTATTTGGACTACAAGATCAAATCAGATTATAGAGCAAGACTTTATAAACAACGTTCAACAAATTGGAATTCATTTATCAACAGATTTTTATCTTCCGTTTGAACTCATTTCTATAATTCTTTTAGTTTCTTTGATAGGCGCAATTACTATGGCTCGTCAATAATAAATAGTTTAGTTAGAATTCAAAAAATTTTTAGTTTAATCTACTGTAAATATTCCCTTTTTTATGTAATCGCTCGATTCTAGTCAATCAACTTGGTTGCATTTTTGTTCATATTGAAACGAATCGAGGTTGATCAGGAGTTAGTCAATGATGTTCGAACATGTACTTTTTTTGAGTGTCTATTTATTTGCAATCGGTATCTATGGATTGATCACAAGTCGAAACATGGTTAGAGCACTTATGTGTCTTGAACTTATACTAAATTCGGTTAATATTAATCTCGTACTATTTTCTGATATATTTGATAGTCGCCAATTAAAAGGAGAGATTTTCTCAATCTTTATTATAGCGATTGCAGCGGCGGAAGCTGCTATTGGGCTAGCTATTGTTTCGTCGATCTATCGTAACAGAAAATCAACTCGTATTAATCAATCGAATTTGTTGAAAAATTAGCTATATATATAATATAAATACATATAAATAGAATATATATATAATAATATATATATATATAAATTGTAGAAAAAATTTTCTATAAAATATCATTTCAGTGTTTTTTATATATTTATTTACAAATAATACTAATATGTATAGTAATATTTCAATATATATATTGAAATATTGACGATTCATTAGTCAACGTGAAGTTGCACGTGTGATTCATGTGACTCATATGATCATGGTTGTTGAAAGATAAATCAAAGTCTCTTGGTCCCTTCTGATGAACAGATTTATAAAAATTTTGATTCTTAAGATTTTTTTTGATAAATCATTGATTCATCTGGTTTCTATATATAAAGAAAATAGAAATATATAATATATTATATAATTATAAATTTATTTATTTTTTTTACTTTACCAGATCGAAAATTTTTTATGTTCAAAACTGGAATTTATAGACCCAATGTCACATTCAGTAAAAATTTATGATACATGTATAGGGTGCACTCAATGTGTACGAGCCTGCCCCACAGATGTATTGGAAATGATACCTTGGGACGGATGTAAAGCTAAGCAAATTGCTTCCGCGCCAAGAACGGAAGACTGTGTAGGTTGTAAAAGATGTGAATCTGCCTGTCCAACAGATTTTTTGAGTGTCCGTGTTTATTTATGGCATGAAACAACTCGCAGCATGGGTCTATCTTATTGATACGTTATAATAAATTCCACTTGAATCATTTGATTCCTTTTTACCGACAAAAGCCCGTGCTCAAGAAAATATATTCTTTGGAGCACGGGCTTTTTGGTCAAAACGTATCTTGTCTTTATCATGAGTTATTTCCCTTGGTTAACAATACTTGTAGTTTTGCCAATATTCGCGGGTTCCTCAATTTTCTTTCTCCCTCATAGAGGGAATAAGGTATTTAGATGGTATACTATATGTATTTGTTTATTAGAACTCCTTATAACAACCTATGTCTTCTGTTATCATTTCCAATTGGACGATCCATTAATTCAATTAGAAGAGGATGCTAAATGGATAAATGTCTTCAATTTTCACTGGAGACTGGGAATCGACGGACTTTCCATAGGACCCATTTTACTAACAGGATTTATCACTACTTTAGCTACTTTAGCAGCTTGGCCTGTTACTCGAAATTCGCGATTGTTCTATTTCCTGATGTTAGCAATGTACAGTGGTCAAATAGGATTATTTTCTTCTAGAGATCTTTTACTTTTTTTTATCATGTGGGAGTTAGAATTAATTCCTGTTTACTTACTTTTATCTATGTGGGGAGGAAAGAAACGTTTGTACTCGGCTACAAAGTTTATTTTGTACACTGCGGGGGGTTCCATTTTTCTCTTAATAGGAGTTCTAAGTATGGGTTTATATGGTTCCAATGAACCAACATTGGATTTTGACAGATTAGCTAATCAGTCATATCCTGTGACATTAGAAATAATATTCTATTTGGGCTTCCTTATTGCTTATGCTGTCAAATCACCGATTATACCCCTACATACATGGTTACCAGATACCCATGGAGAAGCACATTACAGTACATGTATGCTTCTAGCGGGAATCTTATTAAAAATGGGAGCATATGGATTGATTCGTATCAATATGGAATTATTACCACATGCTCACTCTATATTTTCTCCCTGGTTAGTGATAGTGGGGGCCATCCAAATAATTTATGCAGCTTCAACCTCGCTTGGTCAACGCAATAAAAAAAAAAGAATAGCCTATTCTTCTGTATCGCACATGGGTTTCACAATTATAGGAATTGGTTCTATAACCGACATGGGACTCAACGGAGCCGTTTTACAAATACTCTCTCATGGATTTATTGGTGCTGCACTTTTTTTCTTGGTAGGAATGAGTTGTGATAGAATACGTCTTGTTTATCTCGACGAAATGGGGGGAATATCCATTCCAATGCCAAAAATATTTACCATGTTTAGTAGTTTCTCGATGGCTTCTCTTGCATTGCCGGGAATGAGTGGTTTTGTTGCGGAATTAGTAGTATTTTTTGGACTAATTACCAGTCCAAAATATCTTTTAATGCCAAAAATATTAATTACCCTTGTAATGGCAATTGGAATGATATTAACTCCTATTTATTTGTTATCTATGTTACGGCAAATGTTCTATGGATACAATTTTTTCAATGTTCTAAACTCAAATTTCGTGGATTCTGGACCACGAGAACTATTTGTTTCAATCTGTATCCTTTTACCCGTAATAGGAATTGGTATTTATCCTGATTTCGTTCTTTCTTTATCAGTTGACAAGATACAAGCTATCCTATCTAATTATTTTCATAGATAGTTTTTTTTTCTTAATGAGATAGAAAGTCTTATAATTTTCAATTTTCATATTTTTGAAACTATTCGCTGTACAACGAAAAAAAAAAATAATAAAGTGAATTAGAAAGATGTATCCCAAGTTTTTAAGAACTGTTTGAATTAAGATTCAAACAGTTCTTAAAAACTCACACAAATTTTCGTTATATACGTCTTACTTATTCCGCATGGAATTTCTACAATTTAATTAGATTTTATGTGAATGAACCATAACTATGTAGACCTATTCCTAATAGATTGATTCCAAAATAGCATATCCAAATTATAAGAAATCCTATAGAAGCTACAAGTGCCGAATTCGTACCGTGCAAACTTTGATTTGTTCTAGTATGTGAATAAATCGCGAATATGGTCCAAGTAATAAATGCCCAAGTTTCCTTGGGGTCCCAATTCCAATAAGACCCCCATGCTTCGTTAGCCCATACTGCTCCAGAAAGAATACCTATGGTTAAAAAGGTAAACCCTAAACTAATAACACGATAACTCCAATAATCCAAACGCTGAATTAATTGATATTTATAATAATTTGGAAATGAAAGAAAAGAAGTGCTTTTAACAACACTTCTTTTTTCGTTCAAGTATTCGATCTTCCCAAAGAAAAATGACTTAATTAATATTAATAAATTTTTGCTTCTAAAAAAAATATCGATGTTTTTTCGAAATGTAATGACTAAAAAAGCGACTGATAATAACGAACCACATAAAAGAGCCGCATAGCTCAATAACATCATACTTACATGCATCATTAACCACTGAGATTGTAGAGCAGGTACTAATATTGCTGATTGATGCATTTTACTTGAAAGACCAGATGTAGCGAAACCTTGAGTAAAAATGGCACTTGGCGCGGTTATTGTGCTTAAATCATTTTTATGATTCCATAGCTTGGAAACCATATGAATAATGGAAAAACTCCACGAAAGGAAGATCAATGACTCATATAAATTACTTAATGGAAAATGTCTCGAAGAAATCCAACGAATAACTAATAATCCTGTTAGAGAAAAAAAAGTAGCTAACATTCCTTTTTCCGACGAATGGCGTAATCCGATGATTTCGTGAACTGATAGAATCATCAAATGAATCGCAATCACAATTGAAACGATCGAAAAAGAGAGATGAGTTAATATATGTTCTAAAGTCACAAATATCATACATAAAAAGGGTCTCATTACAGAATTGAAATCGGGAATTAAATACATTATAAGATCCATTCTATCTCTTTTAGAGTATGCCGCCACTCGGACTCGAACCGAGATGCTCTAGCACTGCTTCCTAAGAGCAGCGTGTCTACCAATTTCACCATAGCGGCTTACTTGAAATAATAATAGTCAATTCATGTTGAATCGTCTAGATGTAGATTCTAGAATCCGATATAGTTATACTTTAGGAAATGGATGAATAAGGGTTCTTTTAAACTCTTTTGTTTAAACTAAAGTATTCTTTTCATTTTTAATAACACTTAGAAAATTTAGAAAGATCTTTTTTATCAAAAAAAGAAATATAAATTAAATAAATAGGATTTTATACATATCAAAATGTAATTACTAAATTTAATAAATTAAATTAGAAATTAAAAGACTCGTTTTCTAAAAATCTTGTTTTTAGTCTACTTTATTAATGTACTTAGTGTAATTTAATTATTTGTTGTTTGTTATGTACATAATTTAAATATAGAATAATAATTAGTAAACAAAACCAATTTCATTTGATCTTGAGATAGACATTTAATAAAACAGTTTTAATATTCATTATAATTTTATTTTATTTCTTTTCCCAGTAGAAATTTTTTTCCATTAGGAAAAGAAATAAAATAATACTTAGAACCAAACTAGCAGACAGATAAGTTCGTATTCGACATAAAAATAAAATAGCTGCGAGTTCTAACTAATCTTGAGGAGGTAAATAAATACATAAGTTAATTAAAAATTGTCATATTCTATATATAGAAAAGTTCTTTAAATCACGGAATTCAAATTATTCCAAGATTTTCTTATTTGTTTGCCGAACAAAAAAACTTTTTGAATTTCCCGTAGAAACTGACTTTGCTAAAGAAAAGGCTTTTATTGCAACTAAATTTCCCTTTTTCTTCCAAATATTTCTACGAATACGTTTTTTTGATATAGAAGTACGTTTTTTTGGAACTGCCATAAAAAAAAGAGTTCTTCCTTTTTATTGTTGTATGTGAAAGACATGTATTGATCAATATGGATCGTTTTTTTTTAGTTTTAATCATTTTTTATATTATATTTAATTTCGTCGATAATCTTTTTTTTTTATAAAAATACAAATATATTGTTTATATATACATGTGTGTTACATATATAATAAACTAGGAAAAAATAGAAGAAAAGAAAGAAAAATTTTTAAAGGAATTTTCTAGTAGTTAATATGTTAAACAAGACATTCCGTTAGCTAAGAAAAGGAACTTTCATTTTACGTTTTTTTTTTTCAGCTCTAGAACTAGAATATAAGAAGTAAGGATTTTTATAAGATTTCTGATATTTTCTTATTTTATTGGATTGAAATCCAATAAATCAATTTCATAAAAAATAGAAATTAGGTAATAAAAAAAAAATTACTAGAAGAATTAGTTGATTTATTGATGCAAACTATATATCCATATCCATATTCTACTGAGTATTGGTATAATTATTTTTGCTTACTTTTCTTACTTTTTCTTTGCTTACTATAGTATATGATATGGTTATATATTACTAGAATACAATTCTAGTCTAGGGGCAAATTTTTTTTAATATCATATTCTCCTTCTCTTTTTTTATAAAAAAATATTTTTCTACTTCAAAAATAAATATTTTAGTTCAAAAATTTATAACTAAAAAATGACTCTATATCGAACTATTTGGACAAAGCATTTAAGCAACAATTTATAACTTTTTCAAATTTTTGAAATATCTGAAAAAAAGTAAGAAAAATGTAAAATAAGAATATTTAAGGTTTCATATCTTTTTTTCATTTTTTTTATTGTTTTCTTCAAAAGCAATAAAAATTGGTGAATCGGAAACAATTATAAGAAAAAAACGAAAATTTGTGTTTTTTATGGAACATACATATAAATATGCATGGATAATACCTTTTCTTCCATTTCCTATTACTATGTTAATAGGATTTGGACTTCTACTTATTCCTGCAGCAACAAAAAATATTCGACGTATGTGGGCTTTTCCGAGTGTTTTGATGTTAACTATAGCTATGGTATTTTCTGTTAATCTTTCTATTCAGCAAATAAACGGAAATTTTATCTATCAATATCTATGGTCTTGGACTGTCAATAATGATTTTTCTTTAGAGTTCGGACACTTGATTGATCCGCTTACTTCTATTATGCCAATATTAATTACTACTGTTGGAATCATGGTTCTTATTTATAGTGATAATTATATGTCTCATGATCGAGGATATTTGAGATTTTTTGCTTATATGAGTTTTTTCAATACTTCTATGTTGGGATTAGTTACTAGTTCGAATTTAATACAAATTTATATTTTTTGGGAACTTGTAGGAATGTGTTCCTATTTATTAATAGGTTTTTGGTTCACACGACCAATTGCAGCAAGTGCTTGTCAAAAAGCTTTTGTAACCAATCGTATAGGGGATTTTGGTTTATTATTAGGAATTTTAGGATTTTATTGGATAACGGGTAGTTTAGAATTTCGAGATTTGTTCGAAATAGTTACTAAATTAATTCATAATAATGGAGTCAATTCTTTATTTATTACTCTTTGTGCTTCTTTTTTATTCCTCGGCGCAGTTGCGAAATCTGCACAATTTCCCCTTCACATATGGTTACCTGATGCTATGGAAGGACCCACTCCCATTTCGGCTCTTATACATGCTGCTACTATGGTAGCAGCAGGAATTTTTCTTGTAGCTCGTCTTCTTCCTCTTTTCATAGTCATACCTTACATAATGAATCTTATTTCCTTAATAGGTGTAATAACAGTATTATTAGGAGCTACTTTGGCTCTTGCTCAAAGAGATATTAAAAGAAGTTTAGCTTATTCTACCATGTCTCAATTGGGTTATATTATGTTAGCTCTGGGTATAGGTTCTTATAGGGCTGCTTTATTCCATTT